GACCCAAATTCAATTCACTTAGATTCTTTTGGATTCTTTAGGAGGAATCAATGAAATGAGAGGACATCAATTCAAATCCTGGATCTTCGAATTGAGAGAAATCAAGAATTCTCACGATTTCTTGGATTCATGGATCCAACCCGATTCGGTGAAATCTTTCACTTCCTTTTTTTTCCACCAAGAGCGCTTTATAAAACTTTTTGATTCCCGAACTTTGAGTGTCCTAATTTCACGTGATTCACAGGGTTCAATTCGTCGACATTGCACGATCAAAGGTGTAGTACTGCTTGTACTTGTAGTAGCGGTCCTTATATACAATCGAAATAGGGTCGAAAGAAAAAATATCTATTTGATGGGGCTTCTTCCTAAACCTCTGCGTTCCATTGGACCCCCCAATTATACATTGAAAGAATCCTTTTGGTCTTCCAATCTCAATAGGCTGATTGTTTCGCTCCTGTATCTTCCAAAAGGGAAAAAGATCTATGAGAGTTGTTTCATGGATCCGAAAGAAAGTACTTGGGTTCTTCCAATAACTAAAAAGTGTATCATGTCTGAATCTAACTGGGGTTCGCGGCGATGGAGGAATGCGATCGTAAAAAAGAGGAATTCCAGCTGTAAGATATCGAATGAAATTGCAGCTGGAATTGAGATCTCATTCAAAGAGAAAGAGATAAAATATCTGGAGTTTTTTTTTGTATCCTATACGAATGATCCGATCCGCAAGGACCATGATTGGAAATTCTTTGACCGCCTTTCTCCGAGTAAGAAGCGAAACATAATCAACTTGAATTCGGGACAGCTATTCGAAATTTTAGTGAAACATTTGATTTGTTATCTCATGCCTGCTTTTCGTGAAAAAAGACCAATTGATGAGGGGGGGTTCTTCAAACAACAAGGAGCTGAGGCGACTATTCAATCAAACGAGATTGAACGTGTTTCCCTTCTCCTCTCGAGAAACAAGGGGGGTATTTTTTTGCAAAATTGCGCTCAATTTCATATGTGGCAATTCCGCCAAGATCTCTTCGTTATTGGGGGGAAGAATCGGCACAAATCGGATTTTTTGAGGAACGTCTCGAGAGAGAATTTGATTTGGTTAGACAATGCGTGGTTGGTAAACAGGAATCGGGTTTTTAGCAAGGTACGGAATGTATCGTCAAATATTCAATATGATTCCATAAGATCCATTTTCTTTCAAGTAACGGATTCTAGCCAATCGAAAGGATTTTCTGATCAATCCATGGATCCTTTCAATTCCATTAGTAATGAGGGTTCGGAATATCACACATTGATCAATCAAACGGAGATTCAGCAACTAAAAGAAAGATCAATTCTTTTAGATACTTCCTTTCTTCAAACGGAACGAACAGAGATAAAATCAGATAGATTCTCAAAATACCTTTCCGGATATTCCTCAATGGCTCGGCGATTCCCGGAACGTGAGAAGCAGATGAATAATCATCTGCTTCCAGAAGAAATAGAAGAATTTCTTGGGAATCCTACAAGATCAATTCGTTCTTTTTTCTCTGATAGATGGTCAGAACTTCATCTGGGTTTGAATCCTACCGAGAGGTCGACTATAGATCAGAAATTGTTGAAGAAACAACAAGGTGTTTCTTTTGTCCCTTCGAGGCGATCGGAAAATAAAGAAATAGTTGATATATTCAAGATAATTACGTATTTACAAAATACCTCCTCAGTTCATTCGATTGCAGCAGATCCGGGATGGGATAGGGTTCCGAAGGATGAACCGGATATGGACAGTTCCAATAAGATTTCATTCTTGAACGAAAATACATTTTTTGATTTATTTCATCTATTCCATGATCGGAACAAAAGGGGATACAGGTTGCACCACGAGTTTGAATTAGAAGAGACATTTCAAGAAATGGCAGATCTATTCACTCTATCAATAACCGAGCCGGGTTTAGCCTATCATAATAAGGAATTTGGCTTGTCTATTGATTCCTACGGAAAATTATTGAATGAGGTATTCAACTCCGGGGATGAATCGAAAAAGAAATCCTTATTGGTTCTATCTTCTATTTTTTATGAAGAGAATGAATCTTTTTATCGAAAGATAAAAAAAAAATCGGTCCGGATCTCCTGCGGGAATGATTTGGAAGATCCAAAACCAAAAATAGCGGTATTTGCTCACAACAACATAATGGAGGCGATCCATCAATATAGATTGATCCGAAATCAGATTCAAATCCAATATAGTACCTATGGGTACATAAGAAATGTATTGAATCGATTCTTTTTAATGAATCGACCCGATTGCAACTTCGCATATGGAATTCAAAAGCACCCAACAGGAAATGATATTCTGAATCATCTAACTATAATAATAGATAAGATCAACCAACATTTATCCAATTTGAAAAAGGTTAAGAAGAAGTGGTTCGATCCTCTTATTTCTCGAACCAAGAGATCCACGAATATGGATCCTAATGTATATAGATACAAATGCTCCAATGGAAGCAAGAATTTCCAGGAACATTTGGAGCATTTCGTTTCTGAGCAGAAACACCGTTTTCAAGTAATGTTCGATCGATTACGTATTAATCAATATTCGATTGATTGGTCCGAGGTTATCGACAAACAAGATTTGTCCAAGTCACTTCGTTTCTTTTTGTCCAAGTCACTTCTCCTTTTGTCCAAGTCGCTTCTCTTTTTATCTAAGTCACTTTCTTTTTTCGTTGTGAGTCTCGGGAATATCTCCATTCATAGGGCCGAAATCCGCATCTATGAATTGAAAGGGCTGAATGATCAACCCGGCAATCAGTTGTTAGAATCAATAGGTGTTCAAATCGTTTATTTGAATAAATTGAAACCCTTCTTATTGTATGATCATGATACTTCCCAAAGATCGAAATTTTTAATCAATACAGGAACAATATTACCTTTTTTGTTCAACAAGATACAAAAGTGCATGATTGACTCATTCCGTACTAGAAAAAATCGCAGGAAATCCTTTGAGAACACGGATTCCTATTTATCACTGATATCCCACGATCGAAACAATTGGTTGAATCCTCAGAAAAGTTCATTGATATCTTCTTTTTATAGAGCAAATAGACTTCAATTCTTGAATCATCCCCATCGCTTCTGGTTCTATTGTAACAAAGGATTCCATTTTTATGGGGAAAAGACCCGTATTCATAATTATGATTTTACATATGCACAATTCTCCAATATCTTGTGTATTCGCAACAAAATATTTTCTTTGTGTTTCGGCAAAAAAAAACATGTTTTGGGAGAGAGAGAGATTATTTCACCAATTGAGTCACAGGTATCTGGCATATTCATACCTAACAATGTTCCACGAAGTGGTAACGAAACGTATAACTTGTACAAATCTTTCCATTTTTCAATTCGATCCGATCCATCCGTTCCTATTTACTCGATTGCAGACATTTCTGGAACACCTGTAATAGAGGAACAAATAGTCAATTTTGAAAGAACTTATTGTCAGCTTCTTTCAGATATGAATCTATCTGATTCAGAAGGAAAAAACTTGCATCACTATCTCCGTTTCAATTCAAACATGGATTTGATTCACACTCCATGTTTTGAGAAATATGTGCCGTCCGGAAAGAGGAAAGAACTGAGTCTTTGTCTAAAGAAAAACGTTGAGAAGGGGGAAGTAGGTAGAACCCTTCAACGAGATAGTGCTTTTTCAAATCTCTCAAAATGGAATTTGTTCCAAACCTATATGCCATGGTTCCTTACTTGGACGGGGTGTAAATATCTTTATTTCACCTTAAAAAACAATATTTATTTGATATTGAATATTCCCTTTCAATATTCCCTAAGTGGCAGTCAAAATTTTGTGTCCGTTTTTCATGATATTATGCATGGATCAGATATATCATGGCCAATTCCTCAGAAAAAGTGGTGGTCGATTCTTCCACAACGGAATCTGATAAGTGAGAGTTCGAGTAAGTGTTTACAGAATCTTCTTCTGTCCGAAGAAATGATTCATCGAAATAATGAGTCACCCATTCCATTGATATGGACACATCTGAGATCACCAAATGCTTGGGAGTTCCTCTATTCAATTCTTTTCCTTCTTCTTGTTGCTGGATATCTCGTTCGTACACATCTTCTCTTTGTTTTCCGAGCCTCTAGTGAGTTACAGACAGAGTTAGAAAAGATCAAATCTTTGATGATTCCATCATACATGATTGAGTTGCGAAAACTTCTGGATAGGTATCCTACATCTGAACTGAATTCTTTCTGGTTAAAGAATCTCTTTCTAGTTGCTCTGGAACAATTAGGAGATTCTCTGGAAGAAATACGGGATTCTGCTTCTGGCGGCAACATGCTATTGGGTGGTGGTCCCGCTTATGGGGTCAAATCAATACGTTCTAAGAAGAAATATTTGAATATCAATCTCATCGATCTCATCAGTATCATACCAAATCCCATCAATCGAATCACTTTTTCGAGAAATACGAGACATCTAAGTCGTACAAGTAAAGAGATCTATTCATTGATAAGAAAAAGAAAAAACGTGAACGGTGATTGGATTGATGATAAAATAGAATCCTGGGTCGCGAACAGTGATTCGATTGATGATGAAGAAAGAGAATTCTTGGTTCAGTTCTCCACCTTAACGACGGAAAAAAGGATTGATCAAATTCTATTGAGTCTGACTCATAGTGATCGTTTATCAAAGAATGACTCTGGTTATCAAATGATTGAACAACCGGGATCCATTTACTTACGATACTTAGTTGACATTCATAAAAAGTATCTAATGAATTATGAGTTCAATAGATCCTGTTTAGCAGAAAGACGGATATTCCTTGCTCATTATCAGACAATCACTTATTCACAAACCTCGTGTGGGGCTAATAGTTCTCATTTCCCATCTCATGGAAAACCCTTTTCGCTCCGCTTAGCCCTATCCCCTTCTAGGGGTATTTTAGTGATAGGTTCTATAGGAACTGGACGATCCTATTTGGTCAAATACCTAGCGACAAACTCCTATGTTC